AACATACTTTTTTAACTCAACTCCCCTATTGAATGCACCCCCCCCTTCCCCCCCAGGGGGGGTATACTATGCATAATCGTGCATACATTTATATACCACATATATACTATGGTACCGGTACTATATATTATAATCGTACTAAACCCATTATATGTAGACGGACATTACACCTTGACCCCATTTCTCCCAATGTACAACCTATGCAACTCCTCAAGACATTAATGCTCTTACCCCAGTAAATGATCTACAACTTCCAGGTCACCATACCATGAATGGTTACAGGACATACATGCAATACTAGGTATTACCCCATTTGGTTATGCTCGACGTACCAGATGGATTTATTGATCGTACACCTCACGAGAGATCACCAACCCCTGCCTATAATGTACTCCATGACTAGCTTCAGGCCCATTCTTTCCCCCTACACCCCTCGCCCCTCTTGCTCTTTTGCGCCTCTGGTTCCTCGGTCAGGAACATCCCATGCATAACTCCTGAATTCCTCACTTTTCACGAAGTCATCTGTGCGTTATTCTCCCCTCTCAAGTCCGTGATCGCGGCATCCTCTCTCTTCATTGCTGTTGGTTCCTTTTTTCTCTGGGGCTTCTTCACAGGTTGCCCTTCACAGTGCGGGTGCGGAGTGCTATTCAAGTGAAGCCTGGACTACTCCTGCGTTGCGTCCTATTCTAGTCCTCTCGTGTCCCTCGATGAGACGGTTTGCGTGTATGGGGAATCATCTTGACACTGATGCACTTTGGATCGCATTTGGTTATGGCTCTTCCACCCTCCCGGTTAAATGGTGCTATTTAGTGAATGCTTGTCGGACATATTTTTACAAATTTTCACTTCCTCTATTTTCTCCACAAAACTAGGAGATTTACCACAATTTTTTCTTTAGTTTTTTTGTTTTTTTTTAAAAAAAAAAATTAAAAAACTAAATTAACTAAAATTACCGCATAAAAACCCCCAAACCATAGAAACGTTTGATTGCGTGTATATATATAGTTGTATGCAACACTTTTATTAGAGAAACTCCACTACCAAATTCACTTTTTTAAAAAACAAAATTTTACTATAGGACAAAACCCCACAAATTAAACATTATTTATATTCATGATAAACAAATAGTTAAATTCTCCTACCTTCAATAGCCTCCATAGCTTAATCCAAAGCATGGCACTGAAGATGCCAAGACGGTACCTATAATACCTGTAGGCAAAAGACTTAGTCCTAACCTTGCTATTGATTTTTGCTAGACATATACATGCAAGTATCTGCACACCAGTGAAAATGCCCTAACATCTTCAACAAGAAAAAGGAGCAGGTATCAGGCACACCCTAAGAGTAGCCCAAGACACCTTGCCATAGCCACACCCCCACGGGTATTCAGCAGTAATTAACCTTAAGCAATGAGTGTAAACTTGACTTAGCCATAGCAATCTCAGGGTTGGTAAATCTTGTGCCAGCCACCGCGGTCATACAAGAAACCCGAATCAATAGCCAACCGGCGTAAAGAGTGGTCATATGTTATCCTCACCCCCTAAGATCGAAGTACAACTAAGCTGTCATAAGCCCAAGATCTACCTAAGCTCCCCAAAACATCTTAGCTCCACGACTAATTTTACCCCACGAAAGCCAAGACACAAACTGGGATTAGATACCCCACTATGCCTGGCCCTAAATCTAGATGCCTACATACCCATGCATCCGCCCGAGAACTACGAGCACAAACGCTTAAAACTCTAAGGACTTGGCGGTGCCCCAAACCCACCTAGAGGAGCCTGTTCTATAATCGATAATCCACGATTCACCCAACCACCCCTTGCCAACACAGCCTACATACCGCCGTCGCCAGCCCACCTAAATGAAAGGCCAACAGTGAGCTCAACAGTCCACCACTAGCAAGACAGGTCAAGGTATAGCCCATGGGGTGGAAGAAATGGGCTACATTTTCTAATATAGAATAAACGAAAAAGGACGTGAAACCCGTCCTTGGAAGGAGGATTTAGCAGTAAAGTAGGATCATACCTCTTCAAGCCTACTTTAAGACGGCTCTGGGACACGTACATACCGCCCGTCACCCTCTTCGTAGGCCACCAATACTAATAAATAATACCTACATCAAGCCAAAGACGAGGTAAGTCGTAACAAGGTAAGCGTACCGGAAGGTGCGCTTAGACCATCAAGATGTAGCTATAAACCCTAAAGCATTCAGCTTACACCTGAAAGATATCTTTCCCCAACAAGATCATCTTGACTTGCTCTTCCTCTAGCCCAATCACCTCACAATCCCCACCATCAAAAACATATTCCCACAGTAAATCAAAACATTCTAACCCCCTCTTAGTATAGGCGATAGAAAAGATTCAAGATTCCTGGCGCAATAGAGGCTAACCGTACCGTAAGGGAAAGATGAAATAATAATGAAAACTAAAAGCAAAAACAGTAAAGACCAACCCTTGTACCTCTTGCATCATGATTTAGCAAGAACAACCAAGCAAAGTGAACTAAAGTTTGCCTTCCCGAAACCCAAGCGAGCTACCTGCGAGCAGCTAAATTGAGCAAACCCATTTTCTGTCGCAAAAGGAGTGGGACGACTTTCTGGTAGAAGTGAAAAGCCAACCGAGCTGGGTGATAGCTGGTTGCCTGCCAAACGAATTTAAGTTCCCCCTTAGTCCACTCTATAAGGATATTTACCTCAACCCTGCACATGTTAAGACTAAGAGTAACTCGACGGGGGTACAGCCCCTTCGAAAAAGAATACAACCTCCTCCAGCGGATAATACCCCCCCCCCCTTTTTTTCCCTCACCGTGGGCTTTAAAGCAGCCATCAACAAAAGAGTGCGTCAAAGCTCCCCCATTAAAAATCCAAAAACCAATTTGACTCCCTCACCCAAAGCAGGCTAACCTATGAGAATAGAAGAATTAATGCTAAAATGAGTAACTCGGAATCCTCCTCATAGCGCAAACTTACATCAACATATTATTAACAGCCCAACTTATACCTCAACTCTAACAAGAACACGTATTTAACCCTACCTGTTAAACCAACTCAGGAGCGCCCACTCAGATGATTAAAATCTGCAAAAGGAACTCGGCAAACCAAAGACCCGACTGTTTACCAAAAACATAGCCTTCAGCAAACAACAAGTATTGAAGGTGATGCCTGCCCAGTGACCCTAAGTTCAACGGCCGCGGTATCCTAACCGTGCGAAGGTAGCGCAATCAATTGTCCCATAAATTGAGACTTGTATGAATGGCTAAACGAGGTCTTAACTGTCTCTTGCAGATAATCAGTGAAATTAGTATTCCCGTGCAAAAACGAGAATGTGACCATAAGACGAGAAGACCCTGTGGAACTTAAAAATAACGATCACCTCCTCACCAACACTGCCCACCGGGCCCACCCACACAAAATACCTGATCGACATTTTTCGGTTGGGGCGACCTTGGAGAAAAACAAATCCTCCAAACCTACAGACCACAACTCTTCACTAAGACCGACTCATCAAAGTACTAATAGTAATTTAGACCCAATATAATTGACTGATGAACCAAGCTACCCCAGGGATAACAGCGCAATCTCCTCCAAGAGCCCATATCGACAAGGAGGTTTACGACCTCGATGTTGGATCAGGACAACCTAATGGTGCAGCCGCTATTAAGGGTTCGTTTGTTCAACGATTAACAGTCCTACGTGATCTGAGTTCAGACCGGAGCAATCCAGGTCGGTTTCTATCTATGAAATAACTCCTCCTAGTACGAAAGGACCGGAGAAGTGGGGTCAATGCCATAAAGTACACCCCAGCTTATAAGCAATGAACTCAACTCAATTGCCAAAAGCCTAACACACACCCAATTCCTAGAAAAGGAACAGCTAGCGTGGCAGAGCTCGGTAAATGCAAAAGGCTTAAGCCCTTTATCCAGAGGTTCAAATCCTCTCCCTAGCTCCTTCCCCAATATGACCTTATCTTCCCTAATAAGCCTCTTAGCTATAACCTTATCCTATGTACTCCCAATCCTAATTGCCGTGGCCTTCTTAACACTTGTAGAACGAAAAATCCTCAGCTACATACAGGCCCGAAAGGGCCCAAACATCGTGGGCCCTTTTGGTCTACTCCAACCCGTTGCAGATGGAGTAAAATTATTCATTAAAGAGCCCATCCGTCCATCCACCTCTTCCCCCTTCCTCTTCATTATTACACCCATTCTAGCTCTTCTCCTAGCCCTTACTATTTGGACACCTCTCCCACTTCCCTTCCCCCTTGCAGACCTAAACCTGGGCCTTCTATTCCTCTTAGCCATGTCAAGCTTAACTGTCTATTCCCTTCTATGATCAGGATGAGCTTCAAACTCCAAATACGCCCTAATCGGAGCCCTTCGGGCCGTTGCCCAAACAATCTCATATGAAGTCACCCTAGCCATCATCCTCCTATCCACAATTATACTATGCGGAAACTACTCCCTAAGTACCCTAGCCACCACTCAAGAACCCATTTACCTCATCCTCCCCTCATGACCCCTAGCAATAATATGATTCATCTCCACCCTTGCCGAAACCAACCGTGCCCCATTCGACCTAACAGAAGGGGAATCTGAACTTGTCTCAGGATTCAACGTTGAATACGCCGCTGGACCATTCGCCCTATTTTTTCTAGCAGAATACACCAACATTATATTAATGAATACACTAACAACCATCCTATTCCTCAACCCAAGCTTCTTAAACCCCCCATCTGAACTATTCTCTATTACACTAGCTACAAAAACCCTCCTACTCTCATCCACATTCCTATGAATCCGAGCCTCATATCCACGATTTCGCTATGATCAACTAATACACCTTCTATGAAAAAACTTCCTACCCCTAACCCTAGCCCTATGCCTATGACATACCAGCATACCAATTAGCTACGCCGGTTTACCCCCAATCTAAGGCAGCGTGCCTGAACATAAAGGATCACTATGATAAAGTGAACATAGAGGTATAACAGTCCTCTCGCTTCCTTTAAACTTAGAAAAGTAGGAATCGAACCTACACAGAAGAGATCAAAACTCTTCATACTCCCCTTATATTATTTTCTAGTAGGGTCAGCTAACCAAGCTATCGGGCCCATACCCCGAAAATGATGGTCTAACCCCTTCCCCTACTAATGAACCCCCATGCAAAACTAATCTTCATCATAAGTTTAGTGATAGGAACTAGCATCACTATCTCTAGCAACCATTGAATCCTAGCTTGAACCGGCCTAGAAATCAACACCCTAGCCATCATTCCCCTTATCTCCAAATCCCACCACCCCCGAGCAATCGAAGCAACCATCAAATACTTCCTTACCCAATCTGCCGCATCGGCCTTGATTTTGTTTTCAAGCCTAACCAATGCCTGATTTACAGGCCAATGAGACATCACACAACTAAACCACCCCACATCCTGCCTAGTATTAACCATAGCGATTGCAATCAAACTAGGACTAGTCCCATTCCACTTTTGATTCCCAGAAGTCCTTCAAGGCTCTTCAATAATTACTGCTCTACTACTCTCAACTCTCATAAAACTTCCCCCAATCACTCTCCTCCTCATCACATCACAATCCCTGGACCCTTCCATACTCACTTTCCTAGCAATCTCTTCCACACTGATCGGAGGCTGAATAGGCCTCAACCAAACACAAACACGAAAGATTCTAGCTTTCTCATCCATCTCCCACCTGGGTTGAATAATCGTCGTCATCGCCTACAACCCTAATCTTACCTTCCTCACTTTTACCCTCTATGTAGTAATAACTACTACTGTATTTCTGTCCCTCAATCAAATCAAAGTCCTAAAATTATCAACAATACTTATCTCATGAACAAAAACACCTACACTAAATGCATCCATAATACTAACACTCCTATCCCTAGCAGGCCTCCCACCACTAACAGGCTTCATACCAAAATGACTTATTATCCAAGAACTTACTAAACAAGAAATAACCCCCACAGCTACAATTATCACTTTACTATCACTCCTAGGCCTATTTTTCTACCTTCGCCTCGCATACCATTCAACAATCACACTTCCACCTAACTCATCCAACCACATAAAACTCTGACGCATTAATAAAACACCAAATACCCCCACAGCCATCTTATCCGCCCTATCAACTTCACTTCTACCCCTATCTCCCCTAATTATCACCATATTCTAGAAACTTAGGATTAAACTACCGCCCAAACCAAAGGCCTTCAAAGCCTTAAATAAGAGTTAAACTCTCTTAGTTTCTGCCTAAGACTAACAGGACATTAACCTGTATCTTCTGAATGCAAGCCAGACGCTTTAATTAAGCTAAAGCCTTCATCTAGGCAGATGGGCCTCGATCCCATACAATTCTAGTTAACAGCTAGATGCCACAACCCCTTGGCTTCTGCCTACAAGACCCTGGTACGCTCTTAACGCACATCAATGAGCTTGCAACTCACTATGAACTTCACCACAGAGTCGATAAGAAGAGGAATTAAACCTCTGTAAAAAGGACTACAGCCTAACGCTTCTACACTCAGCCATCTTACCTGTGACCTTCATCAACCGATGATTATTCTCAACTAACCATAAAGATATCGGCACTCTTTATCTGATTTTCGGCACATGAGCGGGCATAGTCGGCACAGCACTTAGCCTACTAATTCGCGCAGAACTAGGACAACCAGGAACACTTTTGGGAGATGACCAAATTTATAATGTAATCGTCACAGCCCATGCCTTCGTTATAATCTTTTTCATAGTTATACCTATCATGATTGGGGGCTTCGGAAACTGACTAGTTCCTCTTATAATCGGCGCCCCAGACATAGCATTCCCACGTATAAACAACATAAGCTTCTGACTTCTCCCCCCCTCCTTTCTTCTCCTACTAGCCTCCTCAACCGTAGAAGCTGGAGCCGGTACTGGATGAACTGTTTACCCCCCTCTAGCTGGAAACCTTGCCCACGCCGGTGCATCAGTAGATCTGGCCATTTTCTCCCTCCATCTCGCAGGTGTGTCATCTATTTTAGGGGCCATTAACTTCATCACTACCATCATCAACATAAAACCCCCTGCTCTATCACAATACCAAACACCCCTATTCGTCTGATCCGTTCTTATTACCGCCATTCTCCTACTACTTTCTTTACCTGTCCTAGCCGCTGGAATTACTATACTCCTTACTGACCGCAACCTCAACACCACATTCTTTGATCCTGCAGGAGGGGGAGATCCAATCCTCTACCAACACCTATTTTGATTCTTCGGCCATCCCGAAGTCTACATCCTCATCCTCCCAGGCTTCGGAATAATCTCCCACGTAGTAGCATACTATGCAGGAAAAAAARAACCATTTGGCTACATAGGAATAGTATGAGCAATACTATCAATCGGATTCCTAGGCTTCATTGTATGAGCTCATCACATATTCACAGTAGGAATAGATGTAGATACCCGAGCCTACTTTACATCCGCCACTATAATCATTGCTATCCCAACCGGTATTAAAGTCTTCAGCTGACTCGCTACCCTGCACGGAGGAACAATTAAATGAGATCCACCCATATTATGAGCCTTAGGATTTATCTTCTTATTTACTATTGGAGGCTTAACAGGAATTGTCCTAGCCAACTCATCACTAGACATTGCCCTACATGATACTTACTACGTAGTCGCCCACTTCCATTATGTTCTCTCAATAGGAGCAGTTTTCGCTATTCTAGCAGGATTCACCCACTGATTCCCCCTTTTCACAGGCTTCACCCTTCACCCCTCATGAACCAAAGCACATTTCGGCGTAATATTCACAGGAGTAAACCTAACCTTCTTCCCACAACATTTCCTAGGTCTAGCTGGTATACCCCGACGATACTCAGACTACCCAGATGCCTACACACTATGAAACACATTATCCTCAATCGGCTCCTTAATCTCAATAACAGCTGTTATCATACTCATATTCATCGTCTGAGAAGCCTTCTCAGCAAAACGAAAAGTGCTTCAACCCGAATTAACTTCTACTAACATTGAATGAATCCATGGTTGCCCCCCTCCACATCACACCTTCGAAGAACCAGCCTTTGTCCAAGTACAAGAAAGGAAGGAATCGAACCCTCACATGCTGGTTTCAAGCCAACCGCATCAAACCATTTAATGCTTCTTTCTTATGAGCTGTTAGTAAACCAATTACATAGACTTGTCAAGACTAAATCACAGGTGCAAACCCTGTACACCTCATATGGCAAACCACTCCCAACTAGGATTTCAAGATGCCTCATCCCCCATTATAGAAGAACTTGTTGAATTCCACGACCACGCCCTAATAGTAGCATTAGCAATCTGTAGCCTAGTACTTTACCTTCTTACCCTTATACTTACAGGAAAGCTATCATCAAATACTGTTGATGCTCAAGAAATCGAGCTAATCTGAACCATCCTTCCTGCCGTTGTCCTAGTATTACTAGCCCTCCCCTCCCTGCAAATCCTCTACATAATAGATGAAGTTGATGAACCTGATCTCACTCTGAAGGCCATCGGCCACCAATGATATTGAACCTATGAATACACTGACTTCAAGGACCTTTCATTCGACTCCTACATAACCCCAACAACAGACCTCCCTCAAGGCCACTTCCGCCTCCTAGAAGTTGACCACCGCATCGTAGTTCCAATAGAATCACCTATCCGAATAATCATCACCGCTGACGATGTACTCCACTCATGAGCCGTTCCAACCCTTGGAGTAAAAACAGATGCAATCCCAGGGCGACTAAACCAAACTTCCTTCATTACCACTCGACCAGGAGTGTTTTACGGACAATGCTCAGAAATCTGTGGAGCTAACCACAGTTTCATGCCCATCGTAGTAGAATCTACTCCTCTCAAACACTTTGAAGCCTGAACCTCTCTTCTATCATCTTAACCATTAAGAAGCTATGGACCAGCACTAGCCTTTTAAGCTAGAGAAAGAGGAAATTACCCTCCTTAATGATATGCCCCAATTAAACCCGAACCCATGATTCACCATCATAATCCTAACCTGATTCACCTTCTCTCTTCTTATTCAACCTAAACTACTATCGTTTATCCCCACAAACAGCCCCATGAACAAAACTGTAACAACAAAACCCTCTCCCTGAATCTGACCATGAACCTAAGCTTCTTTGACCAATTTTCAAGCCCATATCTCCTAGGAATGCCACTAATCCTCCCATCCCTACTTCTTCCGACCCTCCTACTCCCATCACCAGGACGCCGGTGGGTCAATAACCGTCTTTCTACCATTCAACTCTGGTTCATTCACCTAATTACAAAACAACTAATAACTCCCCTAAACAAAGCAGGTCACAAATGAGCCCTTCTACTAACTTCCCTTATTCTAATACTTCTCTCCATCAACCTACTCGGACTCCTCCCATATACCTTTACCCCCACTACCCAATTATCAATAAATATAGCCCTAGCCTTCCCCTTATGGTTTGCCACCTTGCTCACCGGACTACGAAATCAACCCTCCACATCCCTAGGTCACCTTCTCCCCGAAGGAACACCTACTCCATTAATTCCAGCCCTGATCATAATCGAAACAACCAGCCTTCTCATCCGACCTTTAGCCCTAGGGGTACGCTTAACAGCCAACCTCACGGCTGGCCATTTACTCATCCAACTTATCTCCACAGCCACAATCACCCTACTACCAATAATACCATCAATCTCCACCTTAACAGCAATTATCCTCTTTCTACTAACCATTCTAGAAGTAGCAGTAGCTATAATCCAAGCCTACGTTTTTGTTCTCCTTCTGAGCCTCTACTTACAAGAAAACATCTAATGGCACACCAAGCACATTCCTACCATATAGTCGACCCAAGCCCATGACCGATCTTCGGCGCAGCCGCAGCACTACTGACCACCTCAGGCCTAATCATATGATTTCACTACAACTCATTAACCCTATTAACTATAGGCCTCCTTTCCATGCTTCTTGTTATATTGCAATGATGACGTGATGTAGTCCGAGAAAGTACCTTCCAAGGACACCATACCCCAACCGTACAAAAAGGCCTACGATATGGTATAATCCTCTTTATTACATCAGAAGCCTTCTTCTTCCTAGGCTTCTTCTGAGCCTTCTTCCACTCAAGCCTAGCCCCAACACCAGAACTAGGAGGACAATGACCACCCACAGGAATTAACCCCCTAAACCCCCTCGAAGTCCCCCTTCTAAACACAGCAATCCTCTTAGCCTCCGGCGTCACCGTAACATGAGCCCACCACAGCATTACCGAAGGAAATCGAAAACAAGCCATCCATGCACTAACCCTTACCATCATCCTAGGATTCTACTTCACTGCCCTACAAGCAATAGAATATCACGAAGCCTCATTTTCAATCGCTGACAGCGTTTACGGCTCTACTTTCTTCGTTGCCACAGGATTCCATGGACTACACGTAATCATCGGATCATCCTTCCTATCAATCTGCCTCTTACGACTAATCAAATTCCACTTTACATCAAACCACCATTTTGGATTCGAAGCAGCAGCCTGATACTGACACTTCGTAGACATTATCTGACTCTTCCTATATATATCAATATACTGATGAGGATCCTGCTCTTCTAGTATACTAATTACAATTGACTTCCAATCTTTAAAATCTGGTATTAATCCAGAGAAGAGCAATGAATTCACTCACATTTATACTATCACTATCCTTTACACTAAGCACTGCACTAACTACTTTAAACTTCTGACTTGCCCAAATAACCCCAGACACAGAAAAACTATCCCCATACGAATGCGGATTTGACCCCCTAGGATCAGCCCGACTCCCATTCTCAATCCGATTCTTCCTCAGTAGCCATCCTATTCCTCCTATTCGACCTAGAAATCGCCCTGCTCCTCCCCCTCCCATGAGCCATCCAACTTCAATCACCCACTACAACCCTCACTTGAACTACCATTATCATCACCCTCCTAACACTAGGCCTCATCTACGAATGAATGCAAGGAGGCCTAGAATGAGCAGAATAACAGAAAGTTAGTCTAACTAAGACAGCCGGTTTCGGCCCAGCAAATTATAGATAATACCTATAACTTTCTTATGTCTCCCCTCCACTTCAGCTTCTACTCCGCATTCACATTCAGCTGCCTAGGACTAGCATTCCACCGAACCCACCTTATCTCCGCCCTACTTTGCCTAGAAAGCATAATATTATCTATGTTTATCCCCCTCTCAATATGGCCCATCGAAAACCAAACCCCATCATTCACCCTCGTACCCATCCTTATACTAGCTTTCTCAGCATGTGAAGCTGGCGCTGGCCTAGCCACACTAGTAGCCTCAACCCGAACACACGGTTCTGACCACCTTCATAACCTAAACCTTCTACAATGCTAAAAATTATTCTACCAACAACTATACTTCTACCAATAACCCTCCTATCCCCAACAAAATCTATATGAACTAACACCACAGCCCACAGTCTTCTAATCGCCCTAATTAGCCTACACTGACTAGTCCCATCATATTACCCCTCAAAAAACTTAGCCCACTGAACAGCCATTGATCAAATCTCAGCTCCCCTGCTAGTTCTCTCCTGCTGATTCCTCCCCCTTATAATCCTAGCCAGCCAAGGCCATTTACAGCATGAACCCTACGTACGAAAGCAAATATTTATTTCTACCCTAGTTATCATTCAACCATTCATCATCCTAGCCTTTTCGGCAACAGAACTCATATTATTCTATATCTCATTCGAGGCAACCCTAATCCCAACCCTAATCTTAATTACACGCTGAGGGAATCAACCTGAACGACTCAGCGCAGGTATTTACCTCCTCTTCTATACTCTAATCAGCTCCCTACCACTACTAATCTCCATCCTCTATCTCCACTCAAAAATAGGAACGCTCCACCTTCCTATTCTTAAACTCACCCACCCAAACCCATCAACCTCATGAGCAAACCTATTATCCAGCCTAGCCCTCCTAGTAGCATTTATAGTCAAAGCACCCCTATACGGCCTGCACCTATGACTACCTAAAGCCCACGTAGAAGCCCCAATTGCAGGATCAATATTACTTGCCGCCTTATTACTCAAACTAGGAGGATACGGTATTATACGAATTACCCTACTAACAGAACCCCTATCCAACCACCTACACTACCCATTCCTAACCCTAGCCTTATGAGGTGCCTTAATAACTAGCTCTATCTGCCTACGCCAAACAGACCTAAAATCCCTCATTGCTTACTCATCCGTAAGCCACATAGGACTAGTAATCGCCGCAAGCATAATCCAAACTCAATGATCATTCTCAGGAGCAATAATCCTCATAATCTCTCACGGATTAACATCCTCCCTCTTATTCTGCCTAGCAAACACAAACTACGAACGAACACACAGCCGTATTCTTATCCTCACACGAGGCCTACAACCCCTTCTACCATTAATATCTACATGGTGACTCCTAGCCAACCTAACTAACATAGCCCTACCCCCAACAACTAACCTAATAGCAGAATTAACAATCATGATTGCCCTCTTTAACTGATCCCCCCTCACAATTATCCTAACCGGAATCGCAACACTCTTAACCGCTTGCTACACCCTGTACATACTACTAACTACCCAACGAGGAACCTTACCAACTCACATCACAACAACTCCAAATTCAAATACACGAGAACACCTCCTAATAATCCTTCATATCATCCCAATACTAGCCCTCATTCTCAAACCAGAGCTAATTTCAGCAACTCCTCTATGCTAGCATAGTTTAACCCAAACATTAGATTGTGATTCTAAAAATAGGAGTTTAAACCTCCTTGCTTGCCGAGGGGAGGTCCAAACCAACAAGAACTGCTAATTCTTGCATCCGAGCCTTAAATCTCGGCCCCCTTAACTTTTAAGGATAAGAGTAATCCATTGGTCTTAGGAACCACCCATCTTGGTGCAACTCCAAGTAAAAGTAATGGAAACAGCACTACTCCTAAATTCATTCACACTACTAACCCTACTCACTCTCTTCACCCCCATCATCCTACCCCCCCTTCTTAATATCAAAAATACTCCGCAATCAATCCCTAAAACCATTAAAACTGCCTTCTTAATCAGCCTCATCCCAACAACCATTTTTCTCCATTCAGAAATAGAAAGTATCACCACTTACTGACAATGACAACTCACCCAAAACTTCAAAATCCCAATCTCCCTAAAAATAGACCTGTACTCCATAACATTCCTCCCCATTGCACTCTTCGTAACCTGATCAATCCTAGAATTCTCAACATGATACATAGCTTCAGAGCCCTTCATCCTAAAATTCTTCACCTTCCTCCTTATTTTCCTCATCGCCATACTAACCCTTACAATCGCAAATAACATATTCCTTCTATTTATCGGCTGAGAAGGAGTAGGAATCATATCATTTCTCCTCATTGGCTGATGACAAGGACGAGCTGAAGCTAACACAGCCGCACTTCAAGCCATAATCTATAATCGAATTGGAGACATCGGTCTAATCCTAAGCATAGCATGACTAGCTTCAACATTAAATTCCTGAGAAATCCAACAAACTATTCAACCAAACCAAACACCTACCCTCCCCCTTTTAGGCCTAATCCTAGCCGCCACAGGAAAATCAGCCCAATTCGGCCTCCATCCATGACTTCCTGCAGCAATAGAAGGTCCAACTCCAGTCTCCGCCCTACTCCATTCCAGCACTATAGTAGTAGCCGGAATTTTCTTGCTCATTCGCACCCACCCTATCTTAACCTCAAACAAACTAGCCTTAACCACATGCCTATGCTTAGGTGCTTTATCAACATTATTTGCCGCCACTTGTGCCCTTACTCAAAATGACATCAAAAAAATCATTGCCTTTTCCACCTCAAGCCAACTAGGCCTTATAATAGTCACAATCGGACTAGACCTCCCCCAACTTGCTTTTCTCCACATCTCAACCCACGCATTCTTCAAGGCCATGCTATTCCTATGCTCTGGCCTAATCATCCACAGCCTAAATGGAGAACAAGACATTCGCAAAATAGGGTGCCTTCAAAAAACCCTCCCAATAACTACCTCTTGCCTAACCATCGGCAACCTTGCCCTAATAGGCACTCCATTCCTAGCTGGCTTCTACTCAAAAGACCTAATCATCGAAAACCTAAACACCTCATACATCAATACCTGAGCCCTCCTTCTTACACTACTTGCCACATCCTTCACCGCAACCTACAGCCTACGCATAACCCTCTTAGTCCAAACAGGCCACACTCGAACCCCCACAATCACACCCATCAATGAAAACACATCCTCAGCCATCCTACCTATTACCCGACTAGCCTTCGGCAGCATCATAGCCGGCTTACTAATCTCATCCCTCACCCTCCCCACAAAAACACCCCCAATAACCATACCTGTCATCACAAAAACCGCCGCCATCATTGTCACAACCCTTGGAATCATCCTCGCCCTAGAACTCTCAAATATAACACATACCCTTACTCCTCCAAAACAAAACCCTCTCATAAACTTCTCCTCCTCACTAGGCTACTTCAACCCCCTAACACACCGTACTAACCCCACAATCCTCCTACACTCTGGACAAAAAATTGCTACCCACCTAATCGACATAGCATGATACAAAAAAATAGGCCCCGAAGGTCTTGCCAACCTCCACCTGATTATAAGCAAATCCTCAACCACCCTCCATACAGGCCTAATCAAATCCTACCTAGGATCCTTCGCTCTTACAATCCTCATGATAATCCTAATAACCCCAAAATAAAATAATGGCACCCAACATCCGAAAATCTCACCCCCTACTAAAAATTATTAACAACTCCCTAATCGACCTACCCGCCCCCTCCAACATCTCTGCTTGATGAAACTTCGGTTCCCTGCTAGCAATATGCCTTATTACTCAAATCCTCACTGGCCTCCTATTGGCCATACATTACACCGCAGATACCTCCCTAGCCTTCTCCTCCGTAGCCCACACATGTCGAAACGTACAGTACGGCTGACTCATCCGAAATCTCCATGCAAACGGCGCCTCATTCTTTTTCATTTGCATCTTCCTCCATATTGGACGCGGCCTCTATTACGGCTCTTACCTGTACAAAGAGACATGAAACACTGGAGTCATCCTACTCCTCACACTCATAGCAACCGCCTTCGTAGGATATGTCCTTCCATGAGGACAAATATCATTCTGAGGAGCCACCGTCATCACAAACCTATTCTCAGCAATCCCCTACATCGGACAAACCCTAGTAGAATGAGCCTGAGGGGGATTTTCAGTTGACAATCCAACCCTCACCCGATTCTTTGCCCTACACTTTCTCCTGCCCTTCGTAATCATAGGAATTACCGTCACCCACCTCATATTCCTACATGAATCAGGCTCAAACAACCCACTAGGCATCTCATCTAACTCTGACAAAATCCCATTCCACCCATACTACTCCCTCAAAGATATCCTAGGCCTAGCACTGATATTTATCCCATTCCTCACACTAGCCCTATTCTCACCAAACCTTTTAGGTGACCCAGAAAACTTCTCCCCAGCAAACCCACTAGTAACCCCTCCTCACATTAAACCAGAATGATACTTCCTATTCGCCTACGCCATCCTACGCTCAATCCCAAACAAACTCGGAGGCGTCCTAGCATTAGCAGCCTCAGTACTAATCCTCCTTCTCCTCCCTTTCCTTCACAAATCCAAACAACGAACTATAACCTTTCGCCCACTTTCCCAAACCCTATTCTGGCTATTAGTTGCTAACCTTCTTATCTTGACCTGAGTAGGAAGCCAACCAGTAGAACACCCATTCATCATCATTGGCCAAATAGCATCATTTTCATACTTCACCATTCTACTCATCCTCTTTCCCGCAATCGGAACCCTAGAAAACAAAATACTTAACTACTAGTACTCTAATAGTTTATGAAAAACATTGGTCTTGTAAACCAAAAACTGAAGACTACACCCTTCTTAGAGTAACTCAGAAAAAAAGGACTTAAACCTTTCTCTCCAGCTCCCAAAGCTGATATTTTAAATAAACTATTTTCTGAAATCCCTAAACCGCCCGAATCGCCCCCCGAGACAATCCACGCACAAGTTCCAACACAACAAACAACACCAACAACAAACCCCAACCTGCCACCAAAAACAACCCAACCCCACATGAATAAAACATCGCCACTCCACTAAAATCCAACCGAACAAAAGACATCCCCCCACCATCAACAGTAACCACTATAACCTTCCAAAAATCAACAAATCCTGCTAAAAACACCCCCACACAAACCACCAAAACAAACCCCAACCCATAACCAACTACCCGTCAATCCCCCCAAGCCTGAGGATACGGATCCGCCGCTAAAGATACAGAATAGACAAAAACCACCAACATACCCCCTAAATATACTATAAATAGCACCAAAGAAATAAAAGAAACACCCAAACTCACCAACCACCCACACCCAACTACAGATGCCAGCACTAATCCCACTACACCATAATATGGAGAAGGATTAGACGCTACAGCTAAAACCCCTAACATAAAACAAATCCCAAGAAAAATCACAAAATAAGTCATATATTCCCGCTTGGACAGACCCCAAGGACTACGGCTTGAAAAGCCATTGTTGTTCTCAACTACGGGAAC